TATCCGCAAAAAACTACGGTAGAGCGGTTTATGAATGTCTACGGGGTGGACTTGATTTTACTAAGGATGATGAAAACGTAAATTCACAACCATTTATGCGTTGGAGAGATCGTTTCTTATTTTGTGCCGAAGCACTCTTTAAAGCGCAAGCCGAAACGGGTGAAATTAAAGGACATTACTTGAATGCAACTGCGGGTACATGTGAAGAAATGATCAAAAGAGCGGTATTTGCCAGAGAATTGGGAGTTCCTATCGTAATGCATGACTACTTAACTGGGGGGTTCACCGCAAATACTAGCCTGGCTCATTATTGCCGCGACAATGGTCTACTTCTTCACATCCATCGCGCAATGCATGCAGTTATTGATAGACAGAAAAATCATGGTATGCATTTTCGTGTACTAGCTAAAGCATTACGTATGTCTGGCGGAGATCATATTCACGCTGGTACAGTAGTGGGTAAACTGGAAGGGGAACGTGAGATGACTTTGGGTTTTGTTGATTTGTTACGTGATGATTATATTGAAAAAGATCGAAGTCGTGGTATTTTTTTCACTCAAGACTGGGTCTCTATGCCAGGTGTTCTGCCCGTGGCTTCAGGGGGTATTCATGTTTGGCATATGCCTGCCCTAACCGAAATCTTTGGGGATGATTCCGTACTACAGTTTGGTGGAGGAACTTTAGGACACCCTTGGGGAAATGCACCCGGTGCAGTAGCTAATCGGGTGTCTTTAGAAGCATGTGTACAAGCTCGTAATGAGGGACGTGATCTTGCTCGTGAAGGTAATGAGATTATTCGTGAAGCTGCCAAATGGAGTCCTGAGCTAGCCGCTGCTTGTGAAGTATGGAAAGAGATCACATTCGAGTTCGAACCAGTGGATAAGGTGGATAAGATAAATAAAGAGACAAAATAAGCGCGTATAATTTAGCAATTCCTGTTTGTTCTCCTAATTGATTGCAATGAAACTTGGCCCAATCTTTCTTTTCCTCAAAAAAAGAAAGATTGGGCCGAATAAAAAGAAAGACATCTTATACTAATCCTATAATACTAATCCTATAATACTATGAACTATGAGGGTCTTTGTGTATTTGCATATATCTTTTCTATGTACAGACCTTACGATAGATATACAATACGATATACAAGTATATACAAAATATAAACATAAGAAGATAAGATCGAAGGAAGACTAAACAACTTATCTATTCTATTCTTTATTGTTGGATCCATAGGCTGAATTATGGATCCTTGGGATTGGATTGGTGGATCATTTTAGATTCCTTAGTTTCAGGCCATAGATCAAGCCAAGGGAAGGATCCCTTCTACCCCTATCCTGTATATTGTCTTTTTCGTTCCCTGTTGTAATAGAAACTCATTTTCTTATTTGACTATATGACACGAGATTCTACGAGACGAGAATTCATTTTGAATTTATGGGAAGAAACAACTATGTATCTTTTTGATGAGAATTGAAAGTTTTACATGAGAGAAACCTGTCTTTATATATCTTTTTTTGAGGAAAAAATTCTATCATAATATTGAAATGATTCAACAGATTCCTCAAAAGGAGATCTTTTCAAGACTCGCTCGTTTTTCATTCACAATCTGAATGATTGGATCATAATCATATGCTTCATTTGAATTCTGATGAGAAAGAAAAGAAAAAAAAGAAATAGTAAAATGATTTTTTATTCATCGAATGACTATTCATCTAATTCATCTATTAGTATTAGGTTTTCCTAAAATAGGGGGCGGAAAGAATCTATGGAAAAATGTTGGTTCAATTCGATGTTGTCTAACAAGAAGTTAGAACATAGGTGTGGACTAAGTAAATCAATGGATAGTCTTGATGCTCTTGGACATACCAGTGGAAGTGAAGAAACTATTCTAAATGATGCGGAGAAAAAGATTACTAGTTGGCACAGTTTTAGTTTCAGTAATATTAATTATCTAAATTATTTATTTGATAGCAGGAATTTTTGGAGTTTGATCTCTGATCATACTTTTTTAGTTAGAAATAGTAATGGTGACACTTCTTCTGTATATTTTGATATTGAAAATCAGATTTTTGATATTTACAATGCTAGTTCTTCTTTGAGTGAACTAGAGATTCTTTTTGCTAGTTATTTGAATAGTGGATCTAATAGTAGTAATTACTACTATTATTATTCCATGTATGATACTCAATCTAATTGGAATAATCACATTAATAGTTGCATTGATAGTTATCTTCGTTTTGAAATCAGTCTTAAGAGTGACATTTACAGTGGTATCGACAGTTACATTTCTAGTTTCATTTGTACGGAAAGTATAAGTAGTATTGAAAGTGGAAATTCTAGTATCAAAGCTAGTAGCAGTTCTTTCAATATAAGAGAAAGATCTAATGATTTAGATAGAAATACAAAATACAAGCAGTTATGGATTCAATGTGAGAATTGTTATGGATTAAATTATAAAAAATCTTTTAGTTCAAAAATGAATATTTGTGAACACTGCGGATATCATTTGAAAATGAGTAGTTCAGATAGAATTGAACTCTTTATTGATCCTGGCACTTGGGAGCCTATGGATGAAGATATGGTCTCTATGGACCCCATTGAATTTCATTCAGAGGAGGAACCTTATATAGATCGCATCTCTTTTTATCAAAGAAAAACGGGTTTAACTGAAGCTGTTCAAACGGGTGTAGGTCAATTAAATAGTATTCCCATAGCAATTGGAGTTATGGATTTTCAGTTTATGGGAGGTAGTATGGGATCTGTAGTAGGTGAGAAAATCACCCGTTTGATCGAGTATGCTACTAATCGATCTCTACCTGTCATTATTGTGTGTGCTTCTGGAGGAGCACGCATGCAAGAAGGGAGTTTGAGCTTGATGCAAATGGCTAAAATATCTTCTGCTTCATATGATTATCAATCAAAGAAAAAGTTATTCTATGTATCAATCCTTACATCTCCTACAACTGGCGGAGTTACAGCAAGTTTTGGTATGTTGGGAGATATCATTATTGCTGAACCTAATGCCTACATTGCTTTTGCGGGTAAAAGAGTAATTGAACAAACATTGAAAAAGACAGTACCCGACGGTTCACAAGCGGCTGAGTATTTATTCCTTAAGGGCTTATTCGACCCAATTGTACCACGTAATCTTTTAAAAGGTGTTCTGAATGAGTTATTTCAGCTACATGGTTTCCTTCCCTTGAATCAAGATTAAAAAAAGATTTTAAAAAAGATTGAAATTCTTCATTTTCAAATGGAAGTATAGCACTAGCTTCAGTTATTTTTCTTTGTAGCGAATAAGCATTTAGTTCATTCTAATGAAAAAAACAAAACTAAGAAGATGGTGTTTTCTTTGGGTACATCAGTTATAAGTGTAGTAAGAGTCAGAAGTTTTGGATAATTACTTTTTGCCCCGGATCCTTTTTTTATTCTACCTCTCTTCCTGATTAGGAATAAGCATCCCTCTATCGACAAGATAAAAAAGAATTTCTTTCTCCTTCCGAGAAATCCGGGAAAGAAAAATAAAATATGAAATAAAAAGAACGAAGAAATCTCAAATAAAATAGAAAGATTCAAATAACAAATAATAACAAATAAGAAGAATATAGAAGTTATTTCTATTTAGCGAGAACCCCCGTTTTTCACTAGGAATCCCTTTTTGTTGAATAAGATTGGTTAAAGTCGGGAACTCATAAGAAACTCTTTTCTATCTTTCCTTTCAAAACAAAAAAGGTGTTTTGAAAGGAAAGATAGAAAGACGATGAAGATAAGGATGGGAGAAGAAGAATCCAATTTATGAAACCGGATTCTCATACATATTCGTGTAGAAAGAGGAATAGGTACACTTCATTTAGTTCTACATTCGTTATTTATTCTGAAATACTTCATATTAAGATTATCTTAATATTCTTTCTAATAGATAGACTTATCATAAGATATCTTTATAATTATAATTTAGAATTATAATAGGTACAAATATGAAATCGAGGTACCCATTCTATGATAGATTTGAACTTTCCCTCTATTTTTGTTCCTTTAGTGGGCCTAGTCTTTCCGGCAATCGCAATGGCTTCTTTATCTCTTTATGTCCAAAGAAATAAGATTGTTTAAATACGATGGGACCAAATCTCATCAATCTCTTTCAACACTGGATCATCATACAGATACTCTTTTCATGTAATATGGTAGGATATATGATATGTGGCCTTTCACAAATAGTTGTTTTGTTATGTATGCCGATGCATAATATACGCATTAATGCGTGTATATGCGATTATAGCTTAATCAATTAAATGATTCAATTCAAAAGGATCATCAGCAAATCTTTTTTGAAAAATATTTGAAATAGAAACTCAATGTATCTAACCAATTATTCCTAAAGGTTCCCGTCGGAATGCTGCTAGTTGATGAAAGTTACTTCGGGATCAAGCAATAAAAATCGAGTCAAATCCATTTGAGTTATTCTCTCAATTCCAATCGAATGCAACTGGATCTAGTATAGTATGAACTGGCGATCAGAACATATATGGATAGAACTTATAACGGGGTCTCGAAAAACAAGTAATTTTTGCTGGGCCTGTATCCTTTTTTTAGGTTCACTAGGATTCTTAGTGGTTGGAACTTCCAGTTATCTTGGTAAAAATCTGATATCCGTATTTCCGTCTCAGCAAATTCTTTTTTTCCCACAAGGGATCGTGATGTCTTTCTATGGGATCGCAGGTCTATTCATTAGTTCTTATTTGTGGTGCACAATTTCATGGAATGTAGGTAGTGGTTATGACCGATTTGATAGAAAAGAAGGGATAATGTCACTTTTTCGTTGGGGATTTCCTGGAAGAAATCGTCGTATCTTCCTTCGTTTCTTTCTGAAAGATATCCAATCAATCAGAATGGAGGTGAGAGAGGGTCTTTTTCCTCGCCGTGTCCTTTATATGGAAATCAGGGGCCAAGGAGCCATTCCCTTGACCCGTACTGATGAGAATTTGACTCCACGAGAAATTGAACAAAAAGCTGCCGAATTGGCCTATTTCTTGCGCGTACCCATTGAAGTATTTTGAAATGAACTGAAGAAGAAATCTCAGCATGAGAGAAGGAACTTAATACATCTAAAAAGCAGGAGGACGTATATGGACTAAGAAAATATAATAGAACTAATGAAATAAAATAGATTAAGGAGAATAGAAACTATTTATACACAAAAACTCTTTTGTATACACATGTGGCGTCCAGCTTCATTCTTTATACTAGTAAAAAGAAAAGAGTCTAATAAGTATAGATTCATCAAATATCCTAACATTTCTTTTCTTTTCGTAAAACATAATTCCTCTTTTTAGGCCTTTGAATTGATACCCTATCCCCGCGCTGCGGTTAGACAGTGAAATCTTTCGAAATAGAAATAAAAGAATTAAAGGATCCGGTAGGTTTCGTCTTTAAATCCAAATTATATTCGTTAGTTCAAATGGGTTTTCGAGTCTTCATCGAAAGGAAGAAATGAAGAGGAAATCGGTTACAATTTGCCTAATTGAGATCTCTGGAATATGGAAAGAATATTTACTTCTTTTTTTTTTCATTCGAAAAGGGCCCTTCTTCTATGTTCTATTCTAGATCCAAAGACTCAATTCTTACACAAAAACAAAAATAGGAAAAGAACCATAGGTTCGATACCTTGTTCTTGTTAGAGTTATAGGCTCTTGTTATATAATTCGTGCTTCATAGAAATCTCAGATAGAATCGACGAATGAAACAGGTTCATTAACAATTCACATCACGGATACAGAATGAAAAAAAAGAAAGCATTGGCTTCCCTCCCATATCTTGTGTCTATACTCTTTTTGCCCTGGTGGGTTTCTCTCTCATTTAAGAAATGTCTAGAAACTTGGGTTCTTAATTGGTGGAATACCAGGCAATCCGAAATCCTTTTGAATGATATTCAAGAGAAAAATGTTCTAGAAAAATTTATGGAATTAGAAGAACTATTCCTGTTGGACGAGATGATAAAGGAGTACTCGGAGACACATATGCAAAGGCTTCGTATAGGAATGCACAAGGAAACAATACAATTGGTCCAAAGACACAATGAATCTCATTTCCATATCATTTTGCATTTCTCTACAAATCTAATCTGTTTCGCTATTCTAAGTGGTTATTTTTTTCTGGGTAATGAAGAACTTTTCATTCTCAATTCTTGGATTCAGGAATTTCTCTATAACTTAAGTGATACAATCAAAGCTTTTTTGATTCTTTTAGTTACTGATTTATGGATCGGATTTCACTCGACCCATGGTTGGGAACTAATGATTGGTTCGATCTACAACGATTTTGGATTGGCTCAGAATGATCAGATTATATCTGGTCTTGTTTCCACTTTTCCAGTGATTCTAGATACAATTGTGAAATATTGGATCTTCCATTTTTTAAATCGTGTATCTCCTTCGCTTGTAGTAATTTATCATTCAATGAATGAATAATTCATTAGATCTTTTGATATCAATCAAATCAGAATCTTTCTTCATGTAGAAATAAATCATTTTTCATCTTACTTATTCTTTATACTTCTACCTTTTCAATTCAAGGTATTCATACTATATTCCACCAGTACAATTCTTTCAGTACAATCAATACAATGGCAAACTTGTGGATAGGGAATTCTACTAGTTACCTATCAAATTTATTGTAGAAATTCCGGGGATCAATGATTGGACCATGCAAAATAGAAAGACTTTTTCTTGGGTAAAAAAACAGATGACTCGATCCATTTATGTATCGATCATGATATATGCAATAACTCGAGCATCTATTTCAAATGCATATCCCATTTTTGCGCAGCAGGGTTATGAAAATCCACGAGAAGCAACTGGGCGAATTGTATGTGCCAATTGCCATTTAGCTAATAAGCCCGTGGATATTGAAGTTCCGCAAGCTGTGCTTCCTGATACTGTATTTGAAGCAGTTGTTCGAATTCCTTATGATATGCAACTTAAACAAGTTCTTGCTAATGGTAAAAAGGGAGCTTTGAATGTAGGAGCTGTTCTTATTTTACCTGAGGGATTCGAATTAGCCCCCCCCGATCGTATTTCTCCCGAAATGAAAGAAAAGATGGGCAATCTTTCTTTTCAGTTTTATCGTCCTAATAAAAGAAATATTCTTGTGATAGGTCCTGTTCCCGGTCAGAAATATAGTGAAATCGTATTTCCTATTCTTTCCCCCGACCCTGCTACGAAAAAAGACGTTCACTTCTTAAAATATCCCATATATGTAGGTGGGAACAGGGGAAGGGGTCAGATTTATCCTGATGGTAGCAAGAGTAACAATACAGTTTATAATGCTACATCTGCTGGTATAGTAAGCAGAATAGCACGTAAAGAAAAGGGGGGATATGAAATAACCATAGTTGATGCTTCAGAAGGACGTCAAGTGGTTGATATTCTACCTCCAGGACCAGAACTTCTTGTTTCAGAAGGTGAATCCATCAAGCTTGATCAACCATTAACAAGTAATCCA